AGACTCTTCCGATCTAGCCATACCATTAGATTATATTGACAATTCCAAAAAACTGTTCATACTATCATCATAGTATGATGACGGTCGGGCGGATATGCCCCCATCGTCTAGTGGTTCAGGACATCTCTCTTTCAAGGAGAAAACGGGGATTCGACTTCCCCTGGGGGTAGGGTACTACGAAAGGAAGTTGATCATGGATTATCAATAAGCCTAGAATGAATTCTTCCTGGGTCGATGCCCGAGCGGTTAATGGGGACGGACTGTAAATTCGTTGGCGACATGTCTACGCTGGTTCAAATCCAGCTCGGCCCAAAAATTCACCGTTCCATGAGAAGGAAACAGAGATGCCTGATCCGTAGAAATAAAGAAAAAGGGTCAGCTCCATCTCATTGAAAGATTTATTATCTATTTTTAACAATAAAATAAAAAATCACTAGTTACTAATAATCCGCGCTACTCTCACTAAAGCCCGTGTTTATGTGGATATGATATCAATATATCATTCGCGTATCCGTTACGTTACAACATGACGAGTAGAATGTTCTTATGAAACCATAAGAATATGTATGCTATACACCTCGCTGGGATTGTAGTTCAATTGGTCAGAGCACCGCCCTGTCAAGGCGGAAGCTGCGGGTTCGAGCCCCGTCAGTCCCGAACTAGGATCCGATGAATTTCTCAATTCATTTTCTTTTTTATTTTTAGCGAAAGGGAAGACGGGGAGCAAAATGGAATCTCCGTTGCGGGAGGGGGATTTTTATTTCTTTTGTTTCGCATTTATCATCAGACAAATAGGGGAATTTCTTTCACTAGTACTGATTGATAAGGGAGAGACATATGTAGATTAGTACAATCGGTAGTATTGCTATATTCAGACTGACTATATTCAGTATTTTAAATTTAAGAGATACCATACTCACTTTCTTTTTCGATTGTTCTTGATCAATGAAATGGAATAGAGTGCCCATATTTTTGGGGGAGTACAGACATAAATTGTCTTCGTTTATTGTACGATACACTTAATATAAATAGAATTAAATTACCCGGCGAAGTACTTTTCAGGTTAAAGCACATCCTTTCTAAATTCCTACTTTTTTTTGTGTATCCTCAATTATTAATACTAATTGGAAACAATCTATTTCATTCTCATTCAAATTGCATACTGCGTTTTTCGTGTATACGTTCCAATCCCAATCCAATAAAGAGAGGATACTAAATAAAAGAAAAGACCAACCAAGCAACGTCCCCCTTCTTATTCTTAGTAAATTTCATTTGTTCGAATATTCGATTTTTTATCCTTAATCCTTTCTTTTTTCTATCTCACTTATACTGTTTGGATCTGTGTATGACCCAGAGAATACTGGTCATATCATATGATACTTCATAATTTTATGTACATAATTCTATGTATAAGTAGGAAAGTTGTATAAGGAAGATGCTAGGTTATAGAAAAGAAAAAGTGAAAAAAGGGGACGAAAATCCAACGGCGGGTATTTCTGATACAATCAAAAATGGTATTTTTTATTTAGTATGGATAAAGGATCTTCCTATGTTATACTATTCAATTTTCGACGATGAATTCATTTGATAGATCAGAAATTGTTATTCATAATATTGATCTGATTCAGTATTATCAGGATGTAATTCATCCCATTGAATTTACAAGAGTCAAATTTCTCATCTCTATGGGATTAGATCCCGAGTTATTGCGAAACAAAAAAAAAGAAGATTATGGAAGTCAATATTCTCGCACTTATTGCTACTGCACTGTTCATTCTAGTTCCTACTGCTTTTTTACTTATCATCTATGTAAAAACAGTTAGTCAAAATGATTAATTTGAATTATTAATTCTTATCAATGATTTAAGAAATGAAAGAAAGGGATTCAAACTCTAAGTCTTAAATGAAATGATTAGGCTGGAATCAGAAGTATCTTAGTAAGTATCTAATAAGCTAGTGTGGTAGAAAGAACTATAGTTCTTTCTACCACACTGGCTAGTATTGTATACTATTTTTTATTATATAAAGTTGTATTGTATACGAATATAGGCTTCATATAGATCAAATTACAATATGTACATATATTAGATGTACATATAGATAGCACTCTAATTCTATTTCTTTTATTTTGATTTCCCATCTCAAGAAGTCACAATTAAGGGATGATCCGCGGAGTTATATGGTAACCTCTTCGGATTTTATTTGGAAAAGGAGTAGAGTAGAGCCTGTCCATTTTTCATGCTTAAACATGAAATGAGTCAAAAAAAGCATAAAAACATTTCTAGGAGTCTAAAACAAATGTTAAATGTGTGATATATGGATCGCTCAATGGAAGAAAGATCTCATTTTATTATGTGTTATTTATGTGTAGGACCTTTTTGGACAATCACTAATCGCTTCGTTTCCAGCGGAAAGAAAATATGTATTGTCGTAATAGCGGAACGACTTTCTTTTAGAAAGGTAAAAGGAAAGAAAAAGGGAAATAAATAAAGAAAAAAAATAGGTATTGGTTTTTCTTATTGTAATATCCATAATTCTGATAAGAGTTGATTCACCAAAATAGAATATTTAGGAAACGGTTGGATTGGAAAAAATCTCCTATCATGCGTAGATTTGAGTTTCGAAATACAATTATGATAATCTTTCATTACTGTATTCAAGTACAATTTGGAAGAGATTTTTTTTTTAAGGCTTCGAAAAATGATCAATAAAGAGTTGATACAGTTCGATTGAGCAATCGATTACTCAATTAGTAGTGCCCCCAGCCCTAGAGTCCACTCCTTCCCCATACTACAAGTGAAAGGGAAAATGTAAAGACTACCATTAAAGCAGCCCAAGCAAGACTTACTATATCCATGTGAATTATGCCCCTATTTCTATGAAGGAATTATTCTATTATTGATTAATAATCATAGTGGAATCAATGGCGCAGAGTCAAAATAGGATTCTGAGTTAAGACTGTTGATGAACCAAACCAATTCAATGAATACACCCGTAACAAGTTTCTATATTTTAGGGTTTCTGGTAGAATCAGGAAGCATTAAGTACAAATACGATGATACACACGTTTTTTCTTTGGAAATAGCAAAGGAATGCTCCTCTAATGGAGTGGAGCATGTAAGAGTAAGAATAGTAAGACCCTTTGTTTGTTTTGATACCTTTCTTTACTAAGCAAAAAGCATAAAAATATACCATCAAGAGAGATAACTATCTATCAGATACCTCTATTTCCTATTTGATCTAAGCTTACTGTCTTTCTTTCTGTGAAAGAATCGGGAGAACCCACCACCACTATTCCTACATACATTTTTTCTTTTCAACTTTGAACTTTACTTTATTTACTCTATAAAAATAAGAGTAGACCAACCATTCTGATTGCATGTCTGAGCACTCATAGCCTCTCGTGAGTCTGGATAAAAAGTATCTTCGGGCCTTTCCACAACTCCTAAATAGATTTCCCATCATCGTATCCGATCTAATTTAATACCAGACGGTATCGCGAGACACTACTTTGTTTAATAAGGGCAGTTTAAGAGATCTTGATATGATAGTCTTTCGTATAATCTCTTCTTCAATTCTAGTACCAAAAAAGGAGTGCCCTTTAGGAACCCTTGGATACCGAGATTTCCGACCTTAGTTCTGAATCCCAGAATTGACTCTCGCCGTTTATTTGATTTTTCAATTAAATAAAATAAATGGCCCGAACCTATCATTAAATTAATAAGTGAGAGTTGCTTCATCCCTATTGATACCGGTTTGTTTGGGCTACACCCAGATTTTGAGAAAAAAAAATTACAGTCTTTTATAAAACCTATGCTATGGGTTATAAAAATCAAGTATTGACACGTCCGCTTAGTCCTTTGCCTCTGCTTCTTGCGGAGCAAAAATTCATCGAATTTAGATCAACAGGATAAGAAATCCCCAATCTTTTGTTGATCAGGCGACACCCGGATTTGAACTGGGGATAAAGGATTTGCAGTCCCCCGCCTTACCACTTGGCCATGCCGCCAAATTCGGTCCAAAATAGATAAAAATATTATCTATATTCTATTTCTATTACTAATTCTTTTTTTTTATTGGATCTAGTTTATATTATTCTCTTCGATTGATTGTATCTCAAGCTTAAAAACTTCCCTTCTTTTTTTTTTATTGAGAGTAGAAAAAAAGGATTTCCGGTCACAGACTGAGGCAAATCGGAACCATTAACAATTTACTTTGAATTAGTGAACGGTTCTTCCATTTTTATCTCCAATGAAATTTGGTTTCCTTGAATGGCAAAAGAAAATCATAAAATCAAATTGATTTATGACTAATATGACTAATCAGTATTCATTTTTTTCAATAATCAATCCTTTTCAATTTCAATTATAACAACATATATGTATATATGTAAATCCCAGAACAGAAATTGTTACCTAGATACCAAGCCGGATCTCTCTCTTATGTACATATCCCTATAGAGAATCATCCTGTTTCAATTTTTCATTGAATATTTGAATATATTGAATAGAAAATACAAATTTTGATGGAGTGTGGCCCATGTTGTCCCAAGTGAAATTTCAATAAAAGTTGTGATATATGGCTAGATAGATAGCCGTATCAGCATGTACTTAATAAATACAATACTATTCTTAGTATATTTATATTATATTACGCAACGCAATTTAATCGTATTCTAAAAATTCCACTCACTACCAAAAAGAATCCGCGAATTCTTTTTTGAATTAGTGTGTTAAAAAAAGGAAACTCTATACTACTTTTGATTATTCTGTCTTTATCTCATTCATAGAGAGGAGATTGAACCATTTATTTTTTTGTTGGTATCCCATCGGATCGTAATATCATAATAATAGGTAGAAATTGGATCAATTTTGATATTCTATACAAGACTCCAAAGTGACAGAATTTTTCCAGGAATATTTTATCAATTTATTTCTATTTTTACCTATCCTGTCGCAAATTCGAACTTGGGTCGAAAATGCTCTTCATTCCTCCGTCTC